AGCAACAACTGGTTTTATTACGGGACAGCTCATGATGCTCATATCGATCTATTATGCGCCTTTGCATCTAGCATTGGGTAGACCTCATACAATAACTGTCATAGCTCTACCGTATCTTTTATTTCATTTCTTTTGCAATAATAACAAACACTTTTCTAATTACGGATCCACTAGGAAAAATTCAATGCGTAATTTTAGCATTCAACGAGTATTCCTAAATAATCTTCTTTTATTATTATTGAATTATTTATTTTTACCAAGTTCAATGTTAGTCAGATTAGTCAACATTTATATGTTTCTCGGCAACAAACCCATTTTATTCCTAACAAGTAGTTTTGTTAGTTGGTTAATTGGTCAGATTTTGATTATGAAATGGATTAGATTGGTATTAGTATGGATACAAGAAAATTATTCTATTAAATCGAATATCCTTATTCGATTGAGTAAATCTATTATGTCCGAATTGATAAATTCTATATCTCAAATCATTAGTATTTTTTTTTTTATTTCCTGTCTATACTATTTAGGCAAAACACCGCCACCTATTTTGATTAAGAAACTGAAAGAAACTTCAGAAAGTAATGAAATTGAGAAACAAATAGATAGATACAAAATGAAGGTAAATAAACAAGAAAAAAAGAGATCCAACGAAGAAGATCTTTCTGCTTCTATTTTTTCGGAAGAGAGAGAGGATTCGTACAAAATCGATGAAACAGAGACAAAAGACATCTTCCAATTTGAAAAACCTCTTATAAATATTCTTTTTGATTCGAAACGATGGAATCGTCCCCTTCGATATATCAAAAATGAGCGATTTGAAAATGCTATAAGAAATGAAATGTCACAATATTTTTTTTATCCATGTCAAAGTGATGGAAAAGAAAAAATATCTTTTACGTACCCACCTAGTTTGTCAACTGTTGTGGAAATGATACAAAGAAAAATGTCTATTTTGACAACAGAAAAACTCTCTGATGAATTGAATAATTATTGGAGTTCCACTAATGAAAAAAAAAGAAAGAGCCTAAGCAAAAAAATTGTTAATAGTGCAAAAGCTCTAGATAAGAAATTTATTGCTATGGATGTAATCGAAAAAAGGATTCGATTGGGTAATGATGAGACTAAAAAAAAACACTTACCTAAAATATATGACCCTTTCTTGAACGGACCCCATCGCGGACGAATCAAAAACAGTTTTTCGCTCTTAATGAAAAATAAAACTTACACAAAAAATAACATTTGGATAAATAAGATTCATGGTATCCTTTTTTACATTAATTATTCAGAACTTGAACAGAAAATGGATATGTTTGATAGAAAATCATTATCAACTGAAATTCGTTCTCTTTTGAACTTAATCAACGAATTTTCTGGAAAAATAAAATCAGTATCAAGTTTTAATTTTAAGGGACTTTATTTATTTCCAAAACATGAACAAGTAAGAATTGCTTCAGAATCAGAAGAAGATAAAAAAAAAATGAAATTCTTATTTGACGCAATTCTAACTGATCCGAACGATAAAACTATTGTAAATAGAAAAAAATCGATTGGGATAAAAGAAATCAGTAAAAAAGTTCCTCGATGGTCATACAAATTAATTGACGAGTTGGAACAAATGGAAGTAGAAAAGGACGGAAACAAAGAAAATGAAAGCGCAGATTATTCAATTCGTTCAAGAAAAGCCAAACGTGTAGTGATTTTTACTAAGACTTCAAAGAATGACGATACTTCTACCGATAACCAAGATACTCAAAATTCTAAAAAGGGGGCGGGAGGTGAATTGACTTTAATACGTTATTCACAACAACCAGATTTTCGTCGAGACATAATAAAAGGATCTATACGCGCTCAAAGACGTAAAACAGTTATTTGGAAACTCTGTCAAGCAAGCGTGCATTCTCCTCTTTTTTCGGACAAAATGGAGAAATACGCTTTCTTTTCTTTTGATATTTTGGAATCAATGAAAAATTTTTTTTTTTTTAAAAATTGGATGTGGAAAAACAGAGAATTAAAAATTTCGGATTATGCGGAAGACAAAACAAAAGAAAGTGAGAACAAAGAGGAGGACAAAAGAAAAAAATACGAAAAAGGTAGAAAAGAATACCAAAAAGAAAAAGATGAACAAAGGCGTATAGGAATAGCAGAAGCCTGGGATAGCTTTATATTTGCTCAAGGAATAAGAGGTGTTTTATTATTAACCCACGCGATTCTTAGAAAATATATTCTATTCCCTTCATTGATAATAACGAAGAATATTGTTCGTATGCTATTCTTTCAATCTCCCGAATGGTCGCAGGATCTAAAGGATTGGAAGAGAGAAATGCATATTAAATGTACTTATGATGGCGTTCCATTATCAGAAACAGAATTTCCGAAAAACTGGCTCACAGACGGTATTCAGATAAAGATACTATTTCCTTTTCGTCTGAAACCTTGGCACAGATCGAAGCTACGATCCCCCCAAAAAGAAAAGGATCCAACTAAAACGAAAAAAAAAACACAAAAACCAGATTTTTGCTTTTTAACCGTTTGGGGAATGGAAGTTGAATCGCCCTTTAGTTCTTATTCTCCCCGAAATAAACCTTCCTTTTTTGATCCCATTTTCAACGAACTAAAAAAAACAATTAAAAAATGGAATTCTTTTTTTTTTCTATTTCTAAAAGTTTTAACCGAAAAAAAAAAAAAAATTCGAAATGTTTCAAAAGAAAGAGTAAAATGGATCATGAAAAGGATTCTATTTATAAAAGAAAAAATTCGAAATCTAAAAGAAATAAGAAAAAGATTATCAAAAAGAAACCAAATCCCTTTATTTGGATTGAAAGAAATCTATGAAGTGAGTGAAACGCAAAAAGATTCCATAATCAGTAATAGTAATCGAATGAGCTATGAATCGTCCATTCCAATTCAATCTATTAATTGGACAAATTTTTCATTGACAGAAAGAAAAATAAAAGATCTAAATGATCGAACAAAAACAATCATAAAGCAAATAGAAAAAATTACAAAAAACAAAAAAAAAAGGTTTCAAACTCCAGAGATAAATATTAGTTTTAACAAAACACGTTCTGATGATAAAAGAAAAAGATTCGAATCCCCCCCAAATATTTGGTCGATATTAAAAAGAAGAAATATTCGATCAGTCCACAAATCCTATTTTTTTTTTCAATTTTTCATTGAAAGGATATCTATAGATATCTTTCTATGTATCATTAATATTCCTAGCATGAATGTCCAACTTTTTCTTGAATCAACAAAAAAAATTATTAATAAATACACTTACCATAATGAAGCAAATGAAAAAAGAATGGATAAAACAAATCAAAAGATAATTCACTTTATTTCGATTATAAAAAAATCAAATTCTAATAATGATAATTCACAGATTATTTGTGACGTACCCTCTTTCTCACAAGCATATGTCTTTTACAAATTATCACAAACCCAAGTTATTGACTTATATAAATATAAGTTAAGATCTGTTTTTGAATATCCTGGAACATCTCTTTTTCTTAAGAATGAAATAAAGGATTATTTTGGGGGGATACAGGAAATGTGCCAGTCCAAATTAAGACATAAAAAGACTCACAATTCTGGAATGAATCAATGGAAAAATTGGTTAAGGGGTCATTATCAATATGATTTATCTCAGAGTAGATGGTCTATATTAGTATCACAAAAATGGCGAAATAGAATCAATGACTGTTTTATGGCTCAAAAAAAAAAAAAAGATTTAACCAAATGTGATTCATATGAAAAAAACCGATTAATTCTTTACAAAAAACAAGAAGTAGACTTATTAACAAATCGAAAAAAAAAAATTCAAAAACAATATGGATATGATCTTTTATCATATAAATCTCTTAATTATGCAGATAAGAAATACTCATCTGTTTATCGATATAGATCACCATCACCATTACAAACCAATAATGACAAAACATTTTCTTATAATTACAGCACGCGTAAACGAAAATTTTTTGATATGGAAGATGATATCCCTATCAAGAATTATATAGGGGAAGATGGTATTATAGATATGGAAAAAAACCAGGATAGACAGTATTTTGATTGGAGACTTCTGAATTTGGATCTTAGAAATAAGATGGATATTGAGGCCTGGATTGATACCGATTATTATCCTATGATTCATCAAGAAATCAACCCGTCCAATCAAAAAAGTTTTTTTTTTGATTGGATGGGAATGAATGTAGAAATACTAAATCTTTCCATATCGAATCTAGAACTTTGGTTCTTCTCAAAATTTGTGAAATTGTATAAAACATATAAAAGTAAACCATGGGTCATACCAATCCAATTCCTTTTTTTCAATTTTCATGTAAAAAAAAATGATAATGAAAATAAAAGTATCACTAGAAACAAAAAAATAGATATTTTTAGACCACCATCAAAAAAAAATATATACAAGAACAACATAGAAGCACAAAATTTCTTACTAAGAAGGTATTTGCGTTTTCAATTGAAATGGAATGATTGTTTAGATGAAAAAATAATGAATAATATCGAACTATATTGTCTCCTGCTTAGACTGATAAATCTAAAAGACATTGCTATAGCCTCGATTCAAAGAGGAGAATTAAGTCTAGATATTATGATGATTCATAATCAAAGGAATTTACTCCTTCCACAATTGATGAAAAAAAAAGGAATATTGGTTGTCGAACCTGTTCGTCTGTCTATAAAAAACGATGGACAATTTTTTATGTATCAAACCATAGGCCTTTCATTGATTCATAAAAGTAAGCACCAATTTCAAGTTTATCAAAGATACCCATACCCAGAAAAAAGCTATGTTGATAAGACAAATTTGGATGAACCCATTACACGACATCAAAAGATGACTGAAAATAAAGAAAAAAATCATTATGATTTGCTTGTTCCTGAAAATATTTTATCCTCTAGACGTCGTAGAGAATTGAGAATTCTAATTTGTTTCAATTCTGGGAATCGAGGTGGTATGCATCAAAATACGGCATTTTACAATGGGAATAAAGTAAATAATTTCTGTCAAGTTTTTGCTAAAAGGAAATATCTTGATAGAGATAAAAAAAAACTAATTTATTTTAAATTATTTCTTTGGCCAAATTATCGCGTAGAAGATTTAGTTTGTATGAATCGATATTGGTTTGATACCAATAATAGCAGCCGTTTCAGTATGGTAAGGATACATATGTATCCGCGATTGAAAATTCGTTAATCTATATTTTAATTTCTTCTGTTTCTCGCGTAACATATCTGGTCTGCGAAGAGAAAGAAATACACACACGCATTGTCTTACCTTCTATTCGGAGGAATGATCCTAATTGAATGGTGTATCCATTCGATCTCGAAATGAATCAAACAAAAAAAATCTTCTTCATTTTATTTTCAAATAAAAAATTTGTATTTTGTGAATGCATAAACATTGAATTGAATTGATTAATAATAATCAATTCAATTTGAAAATATATATAGATATAAAAGAATATATATAAAAATATATATATAAAAAAAAGAATGTCATTACATTATTATTACTGATCATAAAAATATCTATCTATCTATATCGATATAGATAGATAGATAAAAAAAAGAGGAGAGGAAAACTTTTGTTTTTATGGTAAAAAATTCATTTATACTAGTCATTTCACAAGAAAAAAAAGAAGAAAATCCGGGATCGGTTGAATTTCAAATATTCAATTTTACCAATAAGATACGAAGACTTACTTCACATTTGGAATTGCACAAAAAAGACTATTTATCTCAAAGAGGTTTACGTAAAATTCTGGGAAAACGCCAACGACTACTGTCTTATTTGTCAAAGAAAAATGTAATACGTTATAAAAAATTAATTAATCAGTTAGATATTCGAGAGTCACAAACTCGTTAATTTGAAGAATCATTTTTTATTATAATTATTCGATTTATTAGATCTTGAATTTTGATGAACTTATTTTTTTTAAGCAATTCAATGAATCGAGGAAAAACCTATGAATGTCCCAGCTACAACAAAAGACCTCATGATAGTCAATATGGGTCCTCAGCACCCATCAATGCATGGTGTTCTTCGACTCATTGTTACTCTAGATGGTGAAGATGTTATTGATTGTGAACCAATATTGGGTTATTTACATAGAGGGATGGAAAAAATTGCAGAAAACCGAACAATTATACAATATCTGCCTTATGTAACACGTTGGGATTATTTAGCTACTATGTTCCCCGAAGCAATAACCGTAAATGGACCGGAACAGTTAGGAAATATTCAAGTACCAAAAAGAGCCAGCTATATCCGAGTAATTATGTTGGAGTTGAGTCGGATAGCTTCTCACCTGCTATGGCTTGGACCTTTTATGGCAGATATTGGTGCACAAACTCCTTTCTTCTATATTTTCAGAGAAAGAGAATTAATATATGATCTATTCGAAGCTGCCACCGGTATGAGAATGATGCATAATTATTTTCGTATCGGAGGAGTAGCGGCTGATCTACCTCATGGCTGGATGGATAAATGTTTTGATTTCTGCGATTATTTTTTAACAGTGGTTGTTGAATATCAAAAACTTATTACGCAAAATCCTATTTTTTTAGAACGGGTTGAGGGAGTAGGCATTATTGGTGGAGAGGAAGGAATAAATTGGGGTTTATCAGGACCAATGCTTCGGGCTTCCGGAATCCAATGGGATCTTCGTAAAGTTGATCATTATGAGTGTTACGACGAATTGGATTGGGAAGTTCAATGGCAAAAAGAAGGAGATTCATTAGCCCGTTATTTAGTTCGAATTGGTGAAATGACGGAATCCATAAAAATTATTCAACAGGCTCTGGAAGGAATTCCCGGCGGGCCATATGAAAATTTAGAAATACGCTGCTTTGATTTTGATAGGGAAAAGAATCCAGATTGGAATGATTTTGAATATCGATTCATTAGTAAAAAACCTTCTCCGATTTTTGAATTGCCAAAACAAGAACTTTATGTGAGAGTTGAAGCTCCAAAGGGAGAATTAGGAATTTTTCTAATAGGGGATAAGAATGGTTTTCCTTGGAGATGGAAAATTCGTCCACCAGGTTTTATCAATTTGCAAATTCTTCCTCAGTTAGTTAAAAGAATGAAATTGGCTGATATTATGACGATACTAGGTAGCATAGATATCATTATGGGAGAAGTTGATCGTTGAAATGATAATTTATACAACAGAAGTACAAGATATCAATTCTTTTTCCAGATTGGAATCTTTAAAAGAGGTCTATGGAATTCTATGGTTACTTGTCCCTATTTTTACTCTTGTATTGGGAATCACAATAGGTGTATTAGTGATTGTATGGCTAGAAAGAGAAATATCCGCAGGGATACAACAGCGTATTGGACCCGAATACGCCGGTCCTTTGGGAGTTCTTCAAGCTATAGCCGATGGAACAAAACTACTTTTCAAAGAAAATCTTCTTCCATCTAGGGGGAATACTCGTTTATTCAGTATCGGACCATCCATATCAGTTATATCAATTCTAGTAAGCTTTTTAGTAATTCCGTTTGGCTATAACTTTGTTTTAGCTGATCTTAATATTGGTGTTTTTTTATGGATTGCTATTTCGAGTATTGCTCCCGTTGGACTTCTTATGTCCGGATATGGATCAAATAATAAATATTCCTTTTTGGGTGGTCTACGGGCTGCTGCTCAATCGATTAGTTATGAAATACCATTAACTCTATGTGTGTTATCAATATCTCTACGTGCGATTCGGTGAGACATAAACTTTTCCATACTCCTTTTTTCTAGGTTTTATAGGAAAGAAGTAGAATAAATTGAATAGATATCTTCATTTTTTTTATTCATTCTTATTATTCGGAGTTCGGATTGATGAACTAAATCAGATAGTTAGATGGGTGAAATAAAACAGCTTGTATTTAATTTGAATTTAATTCAATTTGCAGTCAAAATATTGAGTCTCATTTTCTATGTATTAAGAAAAAAATGAAGTGAAAAAATGGAAGGGGCCGTTTCCCCCAAGATTGGTTGCTTTAGTCATCCTGTCTTGAAGCGGGCTCAAAAGACCAAGACCAACCTTATTGAGTTTTCACTACCATTTGTATGAATTACCATACATGTATTACCATAAATAAAAGGGTAGGGTTTTGATAAAAAATAAAAATGATTGGATGGTTAGAAACACCAAGATACACAAAGGATTCGTAATGGAGATTATGTAAATTAGATTATCCAAAAGAGTATTTCTGCAGAATATAAAAAGAATACTAATTGGGGCTTAAGATTGGTAGAAATAATCAGGCAGTACTCCCCACAATTCCGGTCCAGAGTATAGGCTACTATCCACCGATTAAATAAATATGACTATCAGGAACGAAATAATCCTTTAAATTTTTTTAAGTCCTCCTTTTGTACATAAAAAAGAAAACAAAAAGAAAACTAAGAAGGAAAAAAAGAAAGAATCTATTAATATAATTAATAGAATACAATTCCAATAAGCAATAAACAAAGAGGGATCCTTTTTTATTCTTTCTTATCTCCATATTTCATGGAGATAGAATTCATATCTTAATTTTCTTTCTTAATTCATATTCTTTTTTGTAATCGAAACGGATAGATTATTGATAAATTCAAGGAGTATTTTATTGAAGAATTAAGTTATTACTCAACAAATTCCATTTTTTAGGGGATAAGATCAATTCAGAAGTACTTTTTTTATTTTTATTCCATTTTTTTCTATTTTTTTTTTATTTTTATTAATTGTAACAGACAGAATTCAATTGGTTTAATTCAGGACCGTCCAATAAAAATGAAGCCCACTTATCTTAGGGATATATCAAGAGAAATAAATGGTGCCGTCCTTAGATTTATTTATGGCCTTCGAGGAGCCGTATGAGGTGAAAATCTCATGTACGGTTCTGTAATAGCGATGGGAACAGTAATGTTATCACCGACTATGATTATCTAACAGTTTAAGTACGGTTGATATAGTGGATTCGCAATCAAAATATGGTTTTTGGGGGTGGAATTTATGGCGTCAACCTATCGGTTTTATTATTTTTCTAATTTCTTCGCTAGCGGAATGTGAAAGATTACCTTTTGATTTACCAGAAGCAGAAGAAGAATTAGTAGCCGGTTATCAAACCGAATATTCGGGTATAAGATTTGGTTTATTTTATGTTGCTTCCTATTTAAACCTATTAGTTTCGTCATTATTTGTAACGGTTCTTTATTTAGGCGGTTGGAATACCCCTACTCCATACATATTCGTTTCGGAGCTTTTTGAAATAAATAAAGCGTGTGGGGTTTTTGGAACTACAATTGGTATCTTTATTACATTAGCTAAAACTTATTTCTTCTTGTTCATTTCTATCACAACAAGATGGACTTTACCTAGGCTACGAATGGACCAATTATTAAATCTTGGATGGAAATTTCTTTTACCTATTTCTCTCGGTAATCTATTATTAACAACTTCGTCTCAACTGCTTTCACTGTAAACAATGAATATTCTATATTGATAACGTGTCTCAAACAAGAGAAAGAAACAAAATTAAGTTATTCATCGATATTCACGATATGTTCCTTATGGTAACTGGGTTCATGAATTATGGTCAACAAACAGTACGAGCTGCAAGGTACATTGGTCAAAGTTTTATGATTACCCTATCTCACGCAAATCGTTTCCCTGTAACTATTCAATATCCTTATGAAAAATTAATCACATCGGAGCGTTTCCGCGGTCGAATCCATTTTGAATTTGATAAATGCATTGCTTGTGAAGTATGTGTTCGTGTATGTCCTATAGATCTACCTGTTGTTGATTGGAAACTAGAAACTTATATTCGAAAGAAACGATTGCTTAATTACAGTATTGATTTCGGGATCTGTATATTTTGTGGTAATTGCATTGAGTATTGTCCAACAAATTGTTTATCAATGACTGAAGAATATGAACTTTCGACTTATGATCGTCACGACTTGAATTATAATCAAATTGCTTTGGGCCGTTTACCAATGTCAGTAATTGACGATTATACAATTCGAACAATTTTAAACTCGCCTCAATTCAAATAAAAAGAATCATAAAAAAATTATATAATTATATAAATTATATAGTATAATATATATATTAAAATTATAAAATTCAATAAATAAATTCAATATAGATAGATAGAATAAATATTATTCTAAAAATCTCTAAATGTAAATCGATTTGTAATTTTTTCCAAAAATGGAATTATAGAATAAATATATACTATATATATATCGAGTATAGAGTATAGCTTCTAACTACTCTTTCGTATAAAGAATGAGATTCTTGCTAGAACTGTACCTATATCAACTCACACTCCTTAGGAGTTAATTCAATTAGTAATTTAGTATATAAATTTTTTTCCTGGTCGTATCAATAAGGTCATGAAATTTCGATTTATTTATTTCTTATTTTCCATATAATGGATTTGCCTGAACCGATACATGATTTTCTTTTAGTCTTTCTAGGATCAGTTCTTGTATTAGGAAGTATAGGAGTAGTATTATTTACCAACCCAATTTTTTCTGCCTTTTCGTTGGGACTGGTTCTTGTTTGTATATCTTTATTCTATATTTTATCAAACTCTCATTTTGTAGCTGCGGCACAGCTACTTATTTACGTGGGGGCTATAAATGTTTTAATCATATTTGCTGTGATGTTCATGAAAGGTTCAGAATATTCCCACAATTTTGATTTTTGGACCATTGGGGACGGAGTTACTTTGATGGTTTGTATAAGTATTTTTGTTTCACTAATGACTACTATTCCAGATACATCATGGTATGGGATTATTTGGACTACAAGATCCAATCAGATTATCGAACAAGATTTGATAAGTAATAGTCAACAAATTGGAATTCATTTATCAACAGATTTTTTTCTTCCATTTGAACTTATTTCAATAATTCTTTTAGCTGCTTTGATAGGTGCAATTGTCGTGGCCCGCCAGTAAGAAATCTTTAGAACTATCAACAGCAATTCAAATTCCATTTTGCTCTATCTTATCCCATCCATTTCCTTTCAATTTTATGTGAAAGGGAAAGATTGTTTCTGTTTAAAATCATTTTTTTATTTGATTTAAAATGTATTTTATTCTTTTGGTTTTCTTCGATTCTCGAGTCAATCGAATCCGTTGATTGAATTGTTGTTCATATTGAAATGAATCGAAATTTATAAGGAGTTGGTCAATGATGCTCGAACATGTACTTGTTTTGAGTGCCTATTTATTTTCTATCGGTATCTATGGATTGATCACGAGCCAAAATATGGTTAGAGCCCTTATGTGTCTTGAACTTATACTGAATGCGGTTAATATCAATTTCGTAACATTTTCTGATTTTTTTGATAGTCGTCAATTAAAAGGAAATATTTTTTCCATTTTTGTTATAGCTATTGCAGCCGCTGAAGCAGCTATCGGACCAGCTATTGTTTCATCAATTTATCGTAACAGAAAATCAACTCGTATCAATCAATCGAATTTGTTGAATAAATAAATGAATAAAAAAATAGTATTAATCATAAACATTATAGAATATTGAAAGTAGAATATGAATATTTATCAATTCCAATTAACATGTATGATACATAATGTATGATCATGTTTGCGAAAACGTAAGAAATCAAAGTATCTTGGCCCTCTTTTAGGAACTTGATCCAGAAGTAGATTGATTGGAAAACGTCTGGTAAATCGTTGATTCATCTGGTGTCTAAATATATGATTCATTTAAAAGTTTTACTAGATCGAAAATTTCTGATGTTCAAAAACTAATAGACCCACCAATGTCACATTCAGTAAAGATTTATGATACTTGTATAGGATGTACTCAATGTGTCCGAGCTTGTCCGACAGATGTATTAGAAATGATACCCTGGGACGGATGTAAAGCTAAGCAAATTGCTTCTGCTCCAAGAACAGAGGATTGTGTCGGATGTAAAAGATGTGAATCTGCCTGTCCGACGGATTTCTTGAGTGTTCGAGTTTATTTATGGCATGAAACAACTAGAAGCATGGGTCTAGCTTATTGATTGATACCTTTCAAAAAACCCCACACGAATACGTTTTTTTACTGACAAAAACCCGTGCTCAAAACGACTTTTTTATTTTTATGTTTTGAGCACGGGTTTTCTGGCCCAAGTGTATCTTATTTTTACCACGAATTTTTTGCCTTGGTTAACAATAATTGTAGTTTTGCCAATATCCGCGGGTTCCTTAATCTTCTTATTTCCTCATAGGGGAAATAAGGTAATTCGATGGTATACTATTTGTATATGCTTAATAGATCTCCTTCTAACAACCTATGCATTCTGTTATCATTTTGAATTGGACGATCCATTAGTGCAACTGACGGAGAATTATAAATGGATCAATTTTTTTGATTTTTATTGGCGATTCGGAATAGATGGACTCTCTATCGGACCAATTTTACTCACGGGATTTATCACCACTTTAGCGACTTTAGCGGCTCAGCCGGTTACTCGGGAATCCAAATTATTCCATTTTCTGATGTTAGCAATGTATAGCGGTCAAATAGGATCATTTTCTTCTCGAGACATTTTACTTTTTTTCATCATGTGGGAAGTAGAATTAATTCCTGTTTATCTACTTTTATCCATGTGGGGGGGAAAGAAACGTTTGTATTCAGCTACAAAGTTCATTTTGTACACTGCAGGAAGTTCCGTTTTTTTATTAATGGGAGTTCTAGGTATCGGTTTATATGGTTCCAATGAACCAGCATTAAATTTGGAAACATCAGCTAATCAATCGTATCCCTTGGCACTGGAAATAATATTCTATATTGGATTTTTTATTGCTTTTGCTGTAAAATCGCCGATTATACCCTTACATACATGGTTACCAGACACCCATGGAGAAGCACATTACAGTACTTGTATGCTTTTAGCCGGAATTTTATTAAAAATGGGAGCGTATGGATTGGTTCGAATTAATATGGAATTATTACCCCACGCTCATTCTATATTCTCCCCCGGGTTAATGATATTAGGCGCAATTCAAATAATCTATGCTGCTTCAACATCTCTTGGTCAACGTAATTTAAAAAAAAGAATAGCTTATTCCTCTGTATCTCATATGGGTTTCATAATTATAGGAATTGGTTCAATAAGCGATACGGGACTCAATGGAGCAATTTTACAAATAATCTCGCATGGCTTTATTGGCGCTGCGCTTTTTTTCTTGGCAGGAACGGGTTATGATAGAATACGTCTTCTTTATCTCGACGAAATGGGTGGAATGGCTATCCCACTGCCAAAAATATTCACGGTGTTCAGTATCTTATCGATGGCTTCCCTTGCATTGCCAGGCATGAGCGGTTTTGTTGCAGAATTGATAGTCTTTTTTGGAATAATTACGAGTCAAAAATATCTTTTAATGACAAAAATACTAATTACTTTTGTAACGGCCATTGGAATGATATTAACTCCTATTTATTCATTATCTATGTTACGCCAGATGTTTTATGGATACACGCTTTTTAATACACCAAACTCTTATTTTTTTGATTCTGGGCCGCGAGAGTTATTTATTTCGATTTCGATCCTTATACCTGTAATAGGTATTGGTATTTATCCGGATTTGATTTTATCATTATCAGTTGACAAGGTCGAAGCTATTCTATCGAATTTTTTATAGATAGTTTTTTTCATGAAATAAAAAAAAGATTTCTTGCTCTTTTTTTTTATAGTGTCCATTGTACAATGAAAAAAGAAATCTTTTTCTATCTTAACGTACAAATAAAGAATTGTAACCAGATATCTTTGATGTTTGGGAGAACCCCTTGAATCACTACATTAGTGGATTCTAAGGGGTTCTCGACGATTTATGCGAAGTTTTATTATATGCTTACTATGTTTGTATTTGTCAGACCCCTTCCTTCTTTAATTCAATTCACTTAAACTCAATTTGATGTAAATGAACCATAACTATGTAATCCTATTCCTAATAGATTGATCCCAAAATAACATACCCAAATTATAAGAAAGCCCATAGAGGCTACTATTGAAGAATTGACACCTTCCCAATTTTTTCTAGTATGTAAAAAAATCGCGAATATTGTCCAAGTAATAAACGCCCAAGTTTCCTTTGGATCCCAATTCCAATAGGATCCCCATGCCTCATTAGCCCATACTGCTCCCGAAAGAATACCTATGGTTAAAAAGAGAAACCCTAGACTAATAATACGATGACTCCAACGATCCAATTGTTGAATAAATTGGGACCTGTGATAATTTCGAAAAGAAAGAAAAGAAGTGTTTCGTAAAATATTATTTCTCTTGTTCAGGTATTTGATCTCAGCAAAAGAAAAATTTTTGCTATTCCCAATAATCCTTATGACTTTTCGAAATGTAATGACTAAAAGAGCTACTGATAATAATGAGCCACATAAAAGAGCTGCATACCCCAATACCATCATACTTACGTGCATCATTAACCAATGAGATTGGAGAGCGGGTACTAATATTGTGGATTGATGCATTTTGATTAAAAGACCCGAAGTAGCAAAGCCTTGGGTCAAAATAACACTTGGTGCGATTATTGTGCTTAAATGGTTTTTATGTTTTTTAAAAGTAAAAGACAGAATCATATTAAAAACGGAAAAACTCCATGAAAGAAAGATTAATGATTCATATAAATCACTTAATGGTAAATGCCCCGAAAAAATCCAACGAGTAACTAATAATCCTGTTATACAGAAAAAAGTTACTATCATGCCTTTTTCCAACGAATCATATAGTCCTACGATTTCATTGAGTGATAAGTTTATCAAATGAATTGTAATTACAATTGATACGACCGAAAATGATATATGAGTTAATATATGCTCTAAAGTTGAAAATATCATAAATAAAATAAAAAAGGGTCCACTAATTATAGGAATGGAAATCGGGAATGGAATTCATTCTAGGACTTACTCTTTTAGAAGATAAGATGGCATGCCGCCACTCGGACTCGAACCGAGATGCTCTAGCACTGCTTCCTAAGAGCAGCGTGTCTACCGATTTCACCATAGCGGCTTGCTTGAAATCATAATAATCTATTTTTATTAAATCGTCGAGATTGAAAGAGTCAATTCAAATGCAATACAATATTTGTTTAGTAAACATAAAAATCGAAACATTAAAGAATTTTTATTTTTTGAAGATTGGAATGTTCCAATAAGAATTCTTATTATCATTCGTTTTTCGTTTCGAGTGTCAGTTTAAGTTAAGTTAGCAATGAGAGTGGACTTTTTCATAGTTTATCCTCTCTCAAAATGGAACCGTTGTAACTCGATCTAGATAGTTCGGATTTCAACCTCTGAAATACAAAATTTTCTTTTTCATTTGTGTTTTTAAATGATTTATTTTTTTTAATAAAATAAATCAAAAATATGCATTTCTTTTTGAAAGAAAAATAGTATTTTTATGAATCAAAAATTTAGTTAGCACTATATTCCAAGAATTTATATAAATAAACATTTGCATAGCTTTTTGTATTAATCATTAGAATTTTTGTTGTGTCGAGAAGTTAATATTTCGAAAACCAATTAAAAAAAAAATTATTAATATATCAGATAGAAAAGACTTTTGATTTCGATCGTAATTGTACCCTAGTATTTATATTGATTTTAGGATCTATTTTATAGCATTTAAATTTGAAAATGATTATCTCCAAGAAACCAATAAACGAGAAGAGAAGGGTGACTTTTCAATTGGATTAAAAAAAGGGGATATCTATTTATTATATATAGCTAGTTAATATGGTTATTGATAGTAATTTAGAGGATAAGAATTTACCGAATAGAATATAGTACTTCAAAAAATTTCCATTTTGTTCGGTTTATTCTTTTTTTTTTGTTGTTTCAAAAACCACTACCATTTTTTCTATTCTATATTCTATAGAATATCTATTAATATATATAGAATACCATTCTTTTCTTTCTATATATCTATAGAATATAGAATAGAATATAGATAAGATATCGATAAAGAAATCGATTCGAAATCTAATCGATAGCTATAGAAAAACTATAAAAACGAAATAAAATTGGAAAAGAATAAACAAAATTAGCCTATTCTTATTCTTGGAGCCCGGCTAAATTCAGAGATTACTCCAATATTTGCATTTGTTGCACAAAAAAGCTTTTTGAGTTCCCCGTAGAAAGAGATGTGGCTAACGAAAACGATTTCAATGTTGTCCAATATCCCTTTTTTTTCCAAATATTTTTACGAATCCGTTTTTTTGATATAGAAGTACGTTTTTTTGGAACTGCCATTCAAAAAATTATACTAGTTTATTCATTACTTATGTGAAAGACATCTATTGTTCAAAATGAATTGTTCTTTAATTATACCTAGACCGATATCTATCCATTCTTTTCTATGTTACATTCCCTTCATAAAAAAATATGGATATGTAATATAGTCTTTTTTGTTTTTTGTTACTTAAGTAATATTTTATGTAATCCTTACAAAAAAAGAAGACTGTCTGCCTGGTTATATTTCTGTCTATTTTCGTAGTACTGCATTTATACATCGAATAAAATAAATCGAAAAAGTTTAAGAAACCACTCCTTAATCCTGCTAAAAAATGAATTGCTCAAGCTCAAAAAAAAAAAAGAGTCTGCCTAATTTCCTTTTGAAAATTGAATCAGACTGGTCGTTAATCTATTAAAAGATACATGATTTTGAAAAATCAAAATCATGTATTTTACTTTTTATCTGTTATGTAAAGTAAACTCTTGAATATCATAATATTTTTTACAAATTTCGATGTCTTTTATTATAACGGGAAATAATCAATTAGTTCCAAAATGAACTACAATTTTTCGGAATAAACAAACTCAATAAATTTTTTTTATTGAGGGATTCATATCAAAATAAACTTCTTTTTTTGTTGTAATTTATTCTATTCACTCTAACTCTATGAGGTATAAATTATTGTAATATAGAAGTAATATAGAATAATTTATTAAATTCTTTTTTATTAATATTACTAATACTAACTTTACTAACTAAAACTTTACTAACTAAAAAACCAAAAAAAGAAAGTTTTGACTAAGAAAATGAAAAGAAAGTTTATTTTTTTTTTTACTAAGAATTTGGTCATATCATTTGATTCATTTTCACTTCGTGCTTTGCAATATTGTAATATTGTATTGAAGTTATTGTACAAAGATTCAAAATCATTAAGAATAGAGAATTCTGTTTAAGTTTTGCATATCTTAATTTTTCTTTTATTAACTGAACCTTTCAAACGAGCTAAAACCGGCGAATAAGAAACAAAACTCATTAACATTAAGAAGAAAAAGATTTTTTGTATTTTTTTGTATGGAATATAGATATCAATATTCGTGGATTATACCTTTCATTCCACTTTTAGTTCCTATGTTAATAGGAATGGGACTTCTCCTTTTTCCGACGGCAACAAAAAATCTTCGCCGTGTTTGGGCTTTTCCTAGTGTTTTATTGTTAAGTATAGTTATGGTTTTTTCGATCGATTTGTCTATTCATCAAATAAATACCAGTTGTATTTATCAATATGTATGGTCTTGGACTATCAATAATGATCTTTCTTTAGAGTTTGGCCACTTGATTGATTCACTTACTTCTATTATGTCAATATTAATCACTACTGTTGGAATTTTGGTTCTTATTTATAGTGACAATTATATGTCTCATGATCAAGGATATTGGAGATTTTTTGCTTATATGAGTTTTTTTAATACTTCAATGTTGGGATTGGTTACTAGTTCGAATTTGATACAAATTTATATCTTTTGGGAATTGGTTGGAATGTGTTCCTATTTTTTAATAGGTTTTTGGTTCACACGTCCTATCGCTGCAAATGCTTGTCAAAAAGCGTTTATAACTAATCGTGTAGGAGATTTTGGTTTATTATTAGGAATTTTAGGCCTTTACTGGATAACGGGTAGTTTAGAATTTCGGGATTTGTTTGAAATATTCAAAAACTTGATTTCTAATAATGAGGTAAATCTTTTATTTATTACTTTGTGTGCCTTCTTATTATTTGCCGGTTCAGTTGCTAAATCTGCCCAATTTCCCCTTCATGTATGGTTACCAGATGCTATGGAAGGGCCTACTCCTATTTCGGCTCTTATACATGCTGCTACTATGGTAGCGGCGGGAATTTTTCTTGTAGCCCGGTTTCTTCCTCTTTTCATAGTTCTACCTTACATAATGAATGGAATAGCTTTGATAGGTATAATAACGGTAGTATTAGGGGCTACTTTAGCTCTTGCTCAAACGGATATTAAGAGAGGTTTGGCTTATTCTACAATGTCTCAATTGGGTTATATGATGTTAGCTCTAGGTATGGGTTCTTATCGAGCCGCTTTATTTCATTTGATTACTCATGCTTATTCAAAAGCCTTGTTGTTTTTAGGATCTGGATCGATTATTCATTCAATGGAAACTATTGTTGGATATTCTCCAGATAAAAGTCAAAATATGGTTCTTATGGGCGGTTTAACAAAACATGTACCAATTACAAAAACTGCTTTTTTAGTGGGTACACTTTCTCTTTGTGGTATTCCACCCTTTGCCTGTTTTTGGTCCAAAGATGAAATTCTTAATGATATTTGGTTGTATTCACCAATGTTTGCAATAATAGCTTTTTCAACAGCAGGATTAACTGCATTTTATATGTTTCGGATCTATTTACTTGTTTTTGAGGGACAGTCAAATGTTCATTTTAAAAATTACAATGGAAAAAAAACTAGCTCATTCTATTCAATATCTTGCTGGGGTAAAGAAGGTCAATTCAAAATGAATAATAATGAAAGGGCTTCTTTTTTTTGTAAGAAGACACACCCATATCGAATTGAGAAAAATGTAAAAAAAAGAATTCGACCTTTTATTGTTATTCCTTATTTTGGCACTAACAAAACCTTTTTGTATTCCAACGAATCAGACAATACTATGCTATTTTCTATGCTTATATTAGTACTATTTACTTTGGTCCTTGGGGCCATAGGAATTTCTTTCAATCAGGAGGGAGTAGGTTTTAATATATTATCAAAAATGTTAATTCCGTATCTAAACCCTTTGCATCCAAATTTAAACAATTCTGTAGATTGGTATGAATTTGTGACAAATGCAGCTTTTTCGGTCAGTATAGCATTTTATGGAATATTTATAGCATCTTTTTTCTATAAGCCGGTTTATTCATCTTTACAAAATTTGAACTTACTTAATTTATTTGCTAAAAATGTTCCTAAAAAAATTATTGGAGATAAAATAATAAATGTGATATATAATTGGTCATATAATCGCGGTTACATAGATTCTTTTTATGAAATCTACTTGATTGGAGGTGTAAGACGATTAGCTAAACAAAATTCTTTTTTTGATAGACGAGTAATTGATGGAATTCCAAATGCGGTTGGTCTTACAAATTTTTTGCTAGGAGAGATTATAAAATATGTAGGGGGTGGCCGAATTTCTTCATATATTTTATTGTACTTTTTTTATGTATTACTTTTTTTAGTAATTTACTACTTTTCATCTTTTGTTTTAATGTTTTAAAATTCCAATTCGGACATAATAGATTTACTCAATCGAATAAGGATATTCGATTTAATAGAATAATTTTCTTGTATCCATACTAATACCAATCTAATCCATTTCATAATCAAAATCTGACCAATTAACCAACTAACAAAACTACTTGTTAGGAATAAAATGGGTTTGTTGCCGAGAAACATATAAATGTTGACTAATCTGACTAACATTGAACTTGGTAAAAATAAATAATTCAATAATAATAAAAGAAGATTATTTAGGAATACTCGTTGAATGCTAAAATTACGCATTGAATTTTTCCTAGTGGATCCGTAATTAGAAAAGTGTTTGTTATTATTGCAAAAGAAATGAAATAAAAGATACGGTAGAGCTATGACAGTTATTGTATGAGGTCTACCCAATGCTAGATGCAAAGGCGCATAATAGATCGATATGAGCAT